ATGGCAGTTCCAAAAAAACGTACTTCTATGTCAAAAAAACGTATTCGTAGAAATATTTGGAAGAAAAAAGGATATTTAGTTGCAGTAAAAACTTTTTCTTTAGCGAAATCGGTTTCCACCGGGCATTCAAAAAGTTTTTTTGTGCGACAAACAAATAATAAAGTCTTAGAATAATCTCAATTGATATAGCCTAAAGAACCCCAAATTTTGTAAGATGAATGTTAACTAATGTATTTTTCTGTATTAAATTTCTCAATATTACTTAGAACTCACTGCTGTGATATATAGAATAAGAGTTTTTTGTATATTGGGTTCTAAGTATTATTTTTTTCCCTATCACAATTGTACTTTTCACAATAGAAAAGTACAATTGTGATAGAGATTGAAACTCTTTTGTTATATGCCTATCCCAAAACTTAATTGGTTTTGTAAATGGTATTATAAATTAAAAATTATATGCGCAATAAAGAATATTAATACTTTAATTTAAATATACTAAGGTATCGAAATCATTAGAAAAATAACAAATTTTTTGTATTTAATGATGAAATTGTGATAGATATGAAATCCTAGTTATTTGATTTTGTTCATTGAAAAAAAAACTCAATCTTTTTCATTTGAATCCATGAAATCGGATAAATGAAAAACAAATCATAAAAAAATTGAGAAAAAAAGACAATTCTTAGTTTTATACCTCAACCGAGAAAAAACTATGGAGTTCCAACTGTTTGGAGAAAACTTAGTTTCTAGTACATGAAAGTTGATTGTTAAAAAACCCACGACGATACTACCTAGGTAGGTATTTTATTGAAGATTCAAATATTTAAACCACAAACCAGTCTTTATTCATTGATTCTAATTAATGTTTCCTAAACTATATTGAATCCTTGAATCTCGACGATTCAACATGAATTGACTATTATTATTTCAAGTAAGCCGCCGTGGTGAAATCGGTAGACACGCTGCTCTTAGGAAGCAGTGCTAAAGCATCTCGGTTCGAGTCCGAGTGGCGGCATCTTCTAAAAGAGATACAATAGATCCTAAAATGTATTCAATTCGCGATTTCCAATTCTGTAATGGGACCCCTTTTATGATATTTGTGACTTTAGAACATATATTAACTCATATCTCTTTTTCGATCATTTCAATTGTGATTATGATTCATTTGATGACCTTATTAGTCCACAAAATTGTAGGATTACGTGATTCATCAGAAAAAGGGATGATAGCTACCTTTTTCTCTATAACAGGATTATTAATTTCTCGTTGGATTTCTTCGGGACATTTTCCATTAAGTAATTTATACGAGTCATTAATCTTCCTTTCGTGTAGTTTCTTCATTATTCATATGATTCCCAAGATACGTAACCTTAAAAACGATTTAAGCACAATAATTGCACCAAGTACCATTTTTACTCAAGGCTTTGCCATGTCGGGTCTTTCAACTGAAATGCATCAATCCACAATATTAGTACCTGCTCTACAATCTCAGTGGTTAATGATGCACGTAAGTATGATGTTATTGAGCTATGCAGCTCTTTTATGCGGATCATTATTATCAGTCGCTCTTCTAGTCATTACATTTCGAAAAAACATCAAAATTTTTTGTAAAAGCTATAATTTATTAATTAAGTCATTTTTCTTTGGTGAGATTGAATATTTGAATGAAAAAAGAAGTGTTTTTAAAAACACTTCTTTTCCTTCATTTCAAAATTATTACAAATATCAATTAACTGAGCGTTTGGATTATTGGAGTTATCGTGTCATTAGTCTAGGGTTTACCTTTTTAACCATAGGTATTCTTTGTGGAGCAGTATGGGCTAATGAGGCATGGGGATCCTATTGGAATTGGGACCCCAAGGAAACTTGGGCATTTATTACTTGGACCATATTCGCGATTTATTTACATACTAGAACAAATATAAATTGGAAAGGTACGAATTCGGCACTTGTAGCTTCTATAGGATTTATTATAATTTGGATATGCTATTTTGGGATCAATCTATTAGGAATCGGTCTACATAGTTATGGTTCATTCACATAAACATCTAATTGAATAAACTACATGAAGAATACATAAGATAAAAACATCATCCCATATATAACGAAAGTTTGTTTTTATGAGTTTTTGAGAACCGTTTGAATCAAGGAATCATTCAAATTTAAATGGTTCTCAAAAACTCGAGATGTATCTAATTACAATTCTTATTCATTTTATTTCTTTTTTCATTATACAGTACAGCAAACGATTTTCAAAATATTAAATTCAAAGAATTATAAGACTTTCCTTCCGTTTCATTAATGAAACACTATCTATGATAATAATTGGATAAGATAGCGTGTACCTTGTCAACTGATAACGAGAGAACAAAATCGGGATAAATACCAATACTTATTACGGGTAGAAAGATACAGATTGAAAGAAATAGTTCTCGTAGTCCAGAATCCCAAAAATTAGAGTTTGGAATATTAAATAACTTGTATCCATAAAACATCTGACGTAACATAGATAATAAATAAATAGGAGTTAATATCATTCCAATTGCCATTACAAAAGTAATTAGCATTTTTGACATTAAAAGATATTTTGTACTAGTAATTAGTCCAAAAAATACTAAAAATTCCGCAACAAAACCACTCATTCCTGGCAATGCAAGAGAAGCCATCGAGAAGCTACTGAACATGGTAAATGTTTTTGGCATTGGGATAGATATCCCTCCCATTTCTTCGAGATAAACAAGACGTGTTCTATCACAACTCGTTCCCGCCAAGAAAAAAAGTGCAGCACCAATAAATCCATGAGAGAGCATTTGTAAAATAGCTCCATTGAGTCCCATGTCGGTTATAGAACCAATTCCTATAATTGTGAAACCCATGTGAGATACAGAGGAATAGGCTATTCTCTTTTTTAAATTACGTTGACCAAGAGAAGTTGAAGCTGCATAGATTATTTGCATTGTTCCTATTATCACCAACCAAGGAGAAAATATAGAATGAGCGTGGGGTAGTAATTCCATATTGATCCGAATCAATCCATATGCGCCCATTTTTAATAGGATTCCAGCTAAAAGCATACATGTACTGTAATGTGCTTCTCCATGGGTATCAGGTAACCATGTATGTAGGGGTATAATCGGCAATTTGACAGCATAAGCAATAAGGAAGCCAAAATAGAATATTATTTCCAATGCCACAGGATATGATTGATTAATTAATCTTTCAAAATCTAATGTTGGTTCATTGGAACCATATAAACCCATACCTAGAACTCCTATTAAGAAAAAAATGGAACCCCCTGCAGTGTACAAAATAAACTTTGTAGCCGAGTAGAGACGTTTCTTTCCCCCCCACATGGATAAAAGTAAGTAAACAGGAATTAATTCTAACTCCCACATGATGAAAAAAAGTAAAAAGTCTCGGGAGGAAAATAATCCTATTTGACCGCTGTACATTGCTAGCATCAGGAAATAGAACAACCGCGAATTTCGAGTAATTGGCCAAGCTGCTAAAGTTGCTAAAGTAGTGATAAATCCTGTCAGTAAAATGGGTCCTATGGAAAGCCCATCGATTCCTAGTCTCCAGTGGAAATCAAAAACATCTATCCATTTAGAATCTTCCTTCAATTGCATTAATGGATCATCCAATTGGAAATGATAACAGAATGCATAAGTCGTTAGAAGGAGTTCTAATAAGCATATACATATAGTATACCACCTAAACATCTTATTCCCTCTATGAGGGAATAAGAAAATTGAGGAACCCGCGAATATCGGTAAAACAACAAGTATTGTTAACCAAGGAAAATAACTCGTGATAAAGACAAGATACATTTTGACCAGAGAAGCCCGTCCTCAAAATAATATATTTTGTCGAGCACGGGCTTTTGTCGGTAAAGAGGAATCACAAATGATTCAAGTGGAGTTTTTTGTAATGTATCAATAAGATAGAGCCATGCTGCGAGTTGTTTCAGGCCCTAAATAAACACGGACACTCAAAAAATCTGTTGGGCAGGCAGATTCACATCTCTTACAACCTACACAGTCCTCGGTTCTTGGCGCGGAAGCTATTTGCTTGGCTTTACATCCGTCCCAAGGTATCATTTCCAATACATCTGTGGGGCAAGCTCGTACACATTGAGTACACCCTATACATGTATCATAAATTTTTACTGAATGTGACATTGGATCTATAAATTACAGTTTTGAACATAAAAGATTTTCGATCTGGTCAAATCAAATTAGTAGTAAATGAATCATATATTATATATTGTAATATTGTAGACACCAGACGAAACAGTGGTTTATTAAAAACAATCAATATATTTCTTAAATCAATCTGTTTATGAGAAAAGGTCAAGACACTTTGATTTTCGTTTCAACAATTATGATGATACGAGTTACACATGCGAATTAAAATTAATTGGCCAACAAATTGGTCATCATTATTTCAATATAAATATAAAAATGCAATTCCATTTTATTGAATTGCATTCAAATTCAATAAAAAATAGTATTTCAATTCTATTAAATATTTTTATGTGTCTTTATTTAAATTATCTATGATGATTATCACTAATTATTCAACAAATTCGATTGATTAATACGAGTTGATTTTCTGTTACGATGTATCGACGAAACAATAGCAAGTCCAATAGCTGCTTCAGCAGCTGCAATGGCTATAACAAAGATTGAGAAAATGTCTCCTTTTAATTGGCGACTATCAAATATATCAGAAAATGTTACAAGATTGATATTAACCGAATTTAGTATAAGCTCAAGACACATAAGCGCTCTAACCATGTTTCGACTTGTGATCAATCCATAGATACCGATAGAAAATAAATAAACACTCAAGAAAAGGACATGCTCAAACATCATTGACTAACTCCTTATCAATCTCGATTCGTTTCAATATGAATAACAATTCAACCGATTCAATTGATTAGAATAGAACAATTACACAACAAAAGAAGATATTGACGGTAGATAGATTTAACTAAAAATTTCTATTTATTTATTTAGAATTTAGTTAGAATTCTAAGAATTGGGAATCATTTTAAGTTAAGTATTTTTATTGCTTATTGTCGAGCCATAGTAATTGCACCTATCAAGGAAACTAAAAGAATTATTGAAATGAGTTCAAACGGAAGATAAAAATCTGTTGATAAATGAATCCCAATTTGTTGAACGTTATTTATTAGGTCCTGTTCCATAATCTGGTTTGACCTTGTAGTCCAAATAATTCCGTACCATGACGTATCTGGGATAGTAGTAATTAGTGAAAAAAGAATAGTTGTACAAACCATCAAAGTGACCCCATCTCCAATGGTCCAAAAATAGGAATTATTGGAATATCCTGAACCATTCATGAACATTACAGCAAATATGATCAAGATATTTATGGCTCCCACATAAATAAGGAGCTGTGCGGCAGCTACAAAATAGGAGTTTGATGAAATATAGAATAAGGATATACAAACAAGAACCAATCCCAATGAAAAGGCAGAATAAATTGGATTGGTAAATAATACTACCCCCAGACCCCCTAATACAAGAATTGACCCCAGAAATACAACAAGAATATCATGTATTGGTCCAGGTAAACCCATTATGTATAAAATACAAAATAAATAACTTTAACTATTTCATGACCTTACTTTAACTTTACTAAATAAATGGTCCAGGAAAGGAAAAGGGGTTACCCTATTTTTGTTTTCTTGTATATAATAATGTATATGATACATTTATAATTGAATTGAATTTGAATATGGATTAATGTAGATATAGATAAAATTATTGGGCCAACCTTACTTTATTTATATTTATCCGAAAGAAAAAAAAGAAAAAAGTAGTTGAAATTTGCTATTTTGAAATCATCACTAAAAATATATTTTTAGTTTAAATCAAAGAGTGATTCTCAACAATCATTAGTTTTTATTTGTAGTTACTGACTACCCAAAATAAAAAGCTTGGATCCTTTATATCAAAACAAAATCTTAGTAATCGGTAATTGTTCTTGAATCAAAGGGTTTATCTTTGTCTATTTTTATTTGAGTCGAATTCATAACTGTTTGAATTGTGTAATCTCCAATTATTGAGATTGGTAATCGACCCAAAGCAATTTGATTATAATTCAATTCGTGACGATCATAAGTAGAAAGTTCATATTCTTCAGTCATTGATAAACAATTTGTTGGACAATACTCGACACAGTTACCACAAAATATACAAACCCCGAAATCTATACTATAATTAAGTAATTGTTTCTTTTTAATATCTCTTTCAAATCTCCAATCAACAACGGGTAGATCTATCGGGCATACACGAACACATACTTCACAAGCAATACATTTATCAAATTCAAAGTGGATTCGACCCCGGAAACGCTCTGATGTGATCGATTTTTCATAAGGATATTGAATAGTTACAGGTAAACGATTTGTGTGGGATAAGGTAATTATGAAACTTTGACCAATGTACCTTGCAGCTCGTATTGTTTGTTGACCATAATTCATGGACCCAATTACCATAGGGAACATATTGTAGATATACATGAAAAATTTGACGTTTCTTTCTCTTGTTTGATAGAGATTATGAATCTAAAATAGTGTTATCGTATTCTCTTATTTATAATGAAACAAGTTGGGAAGAAGTTGTTAATAACAGATTACCTAGAGAAATAGGTAAAAGAAATTTCCATCCAAGATTTAATAACTGGTCCATTCTCATTCTAGGTAAAGTCCATCTTGTTGTGATAGAAATGAAGAGAAACAAATAAGCTTTAGTTAATGTAATAAGGATACCCATTGTTATTCCAAAAATGCCGGCGATTTTTTTTATTCCGAAAAGCTCAGAAATGGATATATACGGAATAGGTAAATTCCACCCACCTAAGTAAAGAACTGTTACAAATAATGAAGAAACTAATAAATTTAGGTAAGAAGCAAGATAAAATAAACCATATTTGATACCCGAATACTCGGTTTGATAACCTGCTACTAATTCCTCCTCCGCTTCTGGTAAATCAAAGGGCAATCTCTCACATTCGGCTAGAGAAGAAATTAGAAAAACAATAAATCCTATAGGCTGACGCCACAGATTCCACCCCCAAAAACCATATTTTGACTGTGCTTCAACTATATCAACTGTACTTGAACTGTTAGATAATCATAGTCGATAATAACATCACTGTTCCCATCGCTATTTCAAAACCGTACGTGAGACCTCAGCTTCATACGGCTCCTCGATGGCCACAAAAAAAATGTAAGGACGGGTTCGGTATTATCACCATCTTTGGATGGATAGAATAAAGATACATCGGAAAGTCCCAAATTAGACCAATGGAATTCTGTCTGCTAGAATAATAAAAAAAGTGCTTCCGAATTGATCTCATCCTTTACAATAAAAATTTCTCTTTGTTCGGTAATAACTTAATATTTCAATAAAATACTCCTTATATCAATCAATATAAAATAAAAAGAATTAGTCATTAGTTCATGAATCGTGATAAGAATTCGATATGTATGAATATGGATAGAGAAAAGAATAAATAGGGATCCCCTTTTTTTATTATTCATTCAATTACTGCATTCCATTTCTTTTTTCCTGTTCTTCTGTCTCAGAGGAGGATACTCAAAAATAAAATAAAGAATTAATTCGTTCTTGATAGTCATTTCTTTAACCAGTGAATAGGAGCATACTCTAGATCGGAATCGTAGGGAAGTACTACTTGATCATTTCTACCAATTTCAAGTCCTTATTATGATTCGTTTTATGAAGAAATACCTCTTTTTTGATACCTTACATTATCTCCATTACTAATCCTTTGTGTACCTTGGTGTTCCTAACCGTCCACTGACTTTTGATTGATCCCCGGTATAGTAATACATATGAGACAGTAGTAGAAACTCCATACAGTTGATCTTTTGTTTGCGCCCGCTTCAAGATATGATGACTAATCAAAAAATCTTAATCTTGGGGTAAGCAGTTTACACTGCTTATTTTTACTTCAACTTTATTCTTGTACATAGGGAATGAGATTGTTTCTTCTTACTACAAATTTGGAAGCTGTTTAGTTTCACTCATATAACTATCTGGTTTAACTCATCAACCCGAATGCTGAATAAAAAAAAAAATGAAAACATCTATTCAATACATTGAACCTCTTTCTTTTTTCTTTTATTTCTAGAAGAGAGGTTCAAAGTTCATATTCCAACGAATCACACGTAGAGATATTGATAACACACATAGAGTTAATGGTATTTCATAACTAATAGATTGAGCAGCAGCTCGTAGACCACCTAAAAAGGAATATTTATTATTCGATCCATATCCTGACATAAGAAGCCCAATAGGAGCAATACTAGAAATGGCGATCCATAAAAAAACACCTATACTGAGATCGGCTAAAACAAGACGATACCCAAAAGGAATTACTAAATAACTTAGTAGAATTGATATAACCGCTATAGACGGTCCCACACTAAACAAACGAATATCTCCTCGAGATGGGAGGAGGTCCTCTTTAAAAAGTAGTTTAGTCCCATCCGCTATAGCTTGAAGAATTCCCAACGGGCCAGCATATTCAGGCCCAATACGTTGTTGTATCGCTGCAGATATTTCTCTTTCTAACCACACAATTACTAGTACCCCCATTGTTATTCCCAATATAAGGGTCAAAATGGGTACAATCCATATTAGTCCATACACTTCTTTTAAAAATTCCGATGTAGAAAAAGAATTGATAGTTTGTACTTCTGTCGTATCAATTATCATTTCAACGATCAACTTCTCCCATAATGATATCTATACTACCCAATATCGTCATGATATCAGCCAATTTCATTCTTTTAACTAGCTGAGGAAGAATTTGCAAATTGATAAAACCGGGTGGACGAATTTTCCATCTCCAGGGGAAAACACTATTATCTCCTATCAAATAAATTCCCAATTCTCCTTTTGGGGCTTCCACTCTCACATAAAGTTCTTGTTTCGACAATTCTAAATTGGGTGAAGGTTTTTTACTAATAAATCTATATTCAAAATCATTCCATTCGGAATTCTTTGCTCTATCAAAGCGTCGTACTTCTAAATTTTCATAAGGTCCTCCAGGAATTCCTTCTAGAGCCTGTTGAATAATTTTTATGGATTCCTTCATTTCACCGATTCGTACTAAATAACGAGCTAATGAATCTCCTTCTTTTTGCCATTGGACTTCCCAATCGAATTCATTGTAACACTCATAATGATCAACTTTACGAAGATCCCATTGGATTCCAGAAGCTCGTAACATCGGTCCTGATAAACCCCAATTTACAGCTTCTTCTCCACCAATAATGCCCACTCCTTCAACTCGTTCCAAAAAAATGGGATTCCACGTAATAAGTTTTTGATATTCAACAACTCCTGTTAAAGAATAATCGCAGAAATCCAAACATTTATCTATCCATCCATAAGGTAGATCAGCAGCTACTCCTCCAATACGGAAATAATTATGCATCATTCGCATACCTGTGGCGGCTTCGAATAGATCATATATCAATTCCCTTTCTCTGAAAATATAGAAAAAGGGAGTCTGTGCACCGATATCCGCCATAAAAGGTCCAAGCCATAACAAATGAGAAGCTATACGGCTCAATTCCAGCATAATTACTCTGATATAGCTAGCTCTTTGAGGTACTTGAACATTTTCCAATTGTTCTGGCGCATTTACGGTTATTGCCTCTGTGAACATAGTAGCTAAATAATCCCATCGTGTTACATAAGGTAGATATTGTATAATTGTTCGATTTTCCGCTATCTTTTCCATTCCTCTGTGTAAATAGCCCAATATGGGCTCACAGTCAATAACATCTTCACCATCGAGAGTAACGATTAGTCGGAGAACACCATGCATTGATGGGTGGTGAGGCCCCATATTGACTATCATGAGATCTTTTCTTGTAACCGGTACTGTCATATCTTTTCTTCCTTAATTCATTATTCCATGAATTCCTCAAAACGAGACTCATCAAAACAAAAAATGGAATACTACTAAAAAATTCAAACGATTAAATTAACGAGTTTTTGGCTCTCGAATATCCAACTGACCAATTAATTTCTTATAACGTACTCTATTTTTCTTTGACAAATAAGCCAGCAACCGTTGACGTTTTCCTAGAATTTTTCGTAGACCCCTTTGTGATAAAAAATCTTTTTTGTGCAATTCCAAATGTGAAGTAAGTCTCCGTATCTTATTGGTGAAACTGAATACTTGAAATTCAACAGAACCTTTGTTTTCTTCTTTTTCTTCTTGTGGAATAATGGAAATGAATGAATTTTTGACCATAAAAAATTTTTCTATCCTTTTTCTTTCTTTTTCATGGATTTTTCCGATCAGGAAAAATAATAATAAAAAAAAAAGAATTATGCCGGTTATTTTAATCTAGTACACACATCTAGTACACACAAAAATTTGGATTTATTCATATACTACTTCTTTATTTTATCCAAATCAAATTGAAAATTTGATTTGGATAGAAAGGGATAATATGTTTCCCCATTAACGAAAGAAAAGAATTTATTTCTATCTAAAAGGATTCCCCTAATTTATTTATTCCTATATCCAATTGAATGGATACACCATTAAATCTGTATCATTTACCAAAATATAACATAGCATATGCATACATCTTTCGGCTTTCATATACCGAAAATGTCACGGAATATAGATATATATATATATGATATAGGAAATATACTATTAAATTAAATAATTCTAAATCGTGGATACATATGTATCCTTGACATACTGAAACGACTGCCATTATTGGTATCAAACCAATAGCGATTCATACAAGCTAAATCTTCTAATCGGTAATTGGGCCAAAGAACAAATTTGCATTTAATGAATTTATTTGTATCCGTATTAAGATGCTTGTCCTCATCCAAAAATTTTCCAGAGTTTCTTATGTTGTTTTCATTGCAAAATAATGGATTTCTATTTCTATCCGTAACATTCCAATTATGGGAATTGAAACAAATTAAAATTCTCAATTCTCTGCGACGTCTAGGAGATAGAATATTTTCGGGAACAAGGAAATCATAATAATTTGTGTCCCCATTCACAAGCATATTCCCATATCGTACAATGGGTTTATCCAAATTCCTCTTATCAATATAACTTTTTTTTATGCATTTTCTATTAGTTTGGTGTTTATTGTTCTCGACCAATGAAATACTTATAGTTTGATATATAATCAATTTTCCATCCCTTTTTATGGATAGACGAATTGGTTCGATAATTAATATTCCTTTTTTTATCAATTCTGTAAGAGCTAGATCTTTCTGAATTAGCATTACATCCAGATGCATCTCTCCTCTTTGAATCGAGGATATAGCAATTTCTTTTGGATTTATCAGTCTAAGTAAGAGACAATATACCTTGATATTATTGATCATTCTTTGGTTCAAGGAGTCATCCCATTTTAATTGAAAAAGGAAATATTTTTTCAGGAAGAAATCTAGTTCTGCTTTCTTGTTTTTCTTGGATTGTTTTTTCTTCTTACCTTTTTTAATGGTAATGTCTGATCTCGCATAATTCTCTTCAATATCTTTTTTTTTGTTTTCTTTTCGTAGATCTGATACAAGATTTACTTGGTCCTGTTGCTCATTTTTTTGTTGGTTGGAATTTTCTAATTTAAGATATTTTTTTTGATTTATATTGATGTTTTTATTTTGACTTTTATTTTTATAAAAATAAAAGTCAAAAAGAAGTAATTTGATTGGTATAATCCATGGTTTAATCTTATATGCATCAAAAAGTAAGACAAATTCTGGGAAGAACCAAGATTCTAGATTTGATATGGTATGATAAACTCTTTCTTGATTCATTCCCATCCAATTAAAAAAAATACTTTTTTGATTGGATGGGTTGATTTCTTGATGAATCATAAGAGAAAAAATATCTTTTTTTTTCAATTTGTTGTTGATTTTTTTTTCAGTCTTAGTATTTTTATCAATTTTGGTACCGATATGTGTATTGGTCCAGGTCTCAATATTGATATTTTTTCTAAGACAAAAGTGGAGAATTCGACAATCAAAATATTTTCTATCTAGATTTTTATGCGTATCAATAATATATCCTTCTTCTAGATAATCACTAATAGCTGTACTTACCAATACATAAAATGATTCGGATTTTGGTTTATTGAAATTATATGGAATTTTTTGAACCCCGTTTACTTGTAATCTTGACCCATAAATATCAAAATCCTCCTTATCCCCATAGTTCATATATTTATGTGATAAAAGATCATATCTGTAGTGTTTTTTCCATTTTTCTTTTTGATTTGTCAATGAATCCGCTGCATAGTAATTTTGTTTCACGTAATGAATTAATTGGTCTTTTTCTTTTTTATATGAATCCACTTTAATTGAGTCCTTATTTTGAATCCTATAACGTTGATTGATTCTATTTCGCCATTTTTGCGGTACTAACCGCGACCATTTGGTTTGAGATAAATTGTATTGATAATGCCCCTTTAACCAGTTTTTCCATTCAATCATTCCAGACTTATGAATTTTCTTATGTCTTGAATTGTAATCAAATATTCCTCGTGTCATACAATAATCCTTGATTTTATCCTTAATAAAAGGATAAGTCCCCTGATATTGAAGTAGAGATTTCAATTGATACTTGTTAAGTAATTGGGTTTGTGATAATTTGTAAAATACATATGCTTGGGACAAGGAGGATAAGTCATAATACATTTTTGTACTATTACTAATATTAGTATTCGAAAAGGACTTTTTTATAGTGGAAAAAAAGTTCATTGTATTTTGATCTCTTTCATCAATTCCTTCCTGATTTGTTTGATCGTTGTAAACGGATTTATTGATTATTCTTTTTGTTGATTCAAAGAAAGGTTGGAAATAGATCCTGTGAATGGTAATCATACATAGCAAGATATCTATATATATATTTTCAATCAGAGATTTCATAAAATAATGTGATTTACGTATTAATCGTATATTTATTCTTTGGAATATCTGCCAAATATGTTTCTGTGATTTTGATCTTTTATCAGCACAAGTTAGAATTATTTTTTTCTTGTCTTTTGTGATTCGTTCTATTTGATTCCTGATTGTGATTGTTTTATCAGAAAGATCTTTCATCTTTTTTTCTATGAGTGAATAATTTGTCCAATTCATGGATTGGATTTGAATGGTTGATTTGTGAATAATCTTATTATTTATTTCGGAATCTTTTCCATTTTCAGCCGTTTCATATACTTTCACCTTGCTCAATTCAAATAAGAATATTGGGTTTACTTTTTGAATTTCCTTCATTATTCGTTTTAGAACTAGAAGTATTTTAATGATCCATCTTGTTTTTTCTTTTGAAACTTTTAGAAGTATAAAGAAATCCTTTTTAACTTTTCTAACTTTTTTTTGGAGTTCTTTATAAATGGGTTCAAAAAAGGAAGGTCGTTTTCGGGGATTCCCAAAAGGGAATTCCGCTTCCATTCCCCAAACCGTTAAAAAACAAAAATTGTCTTTTTTTCCTTTTTTTTTTATTTGATCCCTAGGATGAGATCGTATTTTAGATCTTCGCCAAGGTTTCAAACAGAAAGGAAATAGAATCTTTATCTGAATACCGTCTGTTAACCAATCTTTGGGAAATTCTGTTTCTGATAATTGAACACCATTATAAGTGCATTTAACATGCATTTCTCTATTCCACTCCTTCAAATCCTCATACCATTCGGGGAATTGGAATAATAACATACGGCCAATATTTTTAGCAATTATCAATGAAGGCAATACAATGTATTTTCTAAGAAAAGATTGGGTTACTAACATCAAACCTCTTATTGCTTGAGCAAATATAATGCTATCCCAAGTTTCTGATATTACTATACGTTCATTTTCCTCTTTTTTTTCTTCGTTTTTTTTCTCTTTTTCCCTTGTCTCTTCCTCCTCAAAATATAAATGTGAAATTTTCAATTCTGGTTCTCTCCCCACCAAATTCCTAAAAATGAGATTCATCATTTCAGAGATATAAAAAGAAGAAAAAAAAGATGTTTTGTCTATTCGATCCAAAAAAAGCGGAGAATGCACATTTGCTTGAAACATTTCCCAAATAACCGTTTTACGTCTTTGAGCACGCATGGATCCTTTGATTATATCCCGACGAAAATCCGATTGTTGCGAGTAACGTATCAAAGCCACCTCTTCTGCTTGATCACTATTATTAGTATTATTTGTAGTTCTAATAGGGTTGGTATTCTGATTGTTATCAGTATAAATTACTACGCGTTTGGCTTTTCTTGAACGAATTTCATGATCTTCCTTGGATTCTTCCTCATTTTCTGCCTCCTGTTCTTTCAAATCATCAGTTAATTTGTATGACCACCGAGGAACCCTTTTATGGATTTCTTCTATTCCAATAGATTTATTTCTAATTATTGTTTGATCATTTGGATCAGTTGTAATTACATCGAATACCCATTTTAAAGCTTTTGTTTGATTTTCAAAATCAATTCTTGTTTGCTCTCTCAATAAAGAATATTTTTTAAAATGCAAAATGGGTGCAGGCTCAAAAGGAAATTCTTTGATTGAGGTTAAGGAATTACCAATATAATTCAGTAATGATTCCCTATCAGGCGGATTCTTTTGATGTTCAAATTTTCTGGAATAATTAGAATTATTAGGAAGTAGCCCATAAATCTTATTTATCCAATTGATTTCTATGGAATCCTCCGTATCTGTAGAAGTGATTAAATCATTCATGATCATATGTGAATAGAATTTTTTTATTGTTCCACGATATGGTCCCCTCAAAAAGGGGTCATACGTTTTGGGCAAGTATTTTTGTTCGTTTTCATCATTGCATAATCTGGTCCTTTTTTCGAGCATATCCAGAGCAAGAAATCCCTTTTCTTTTTCTAGAGCTTTTGTTCGACTTATTAATTCATTGTTCAAGTTGTACTTTTTTTGCTCATTGGTATAAACCCAATAA